ACTCCATTGATTGATTCAGAACACCGCCTCCCTGACAGTATCTATCCGTACTTTCATTTAAAAGTTAGAAGCAAGAAGGAATCACTCAATTTCGTGGATGTTGGATGATAGAATCTACAAAATCTAGATTAGATATCGGGTAAATACTTTCTATACTAATAGAACTAATAGAACTTTACTCCTTATTTGCATTTTGACTCTTTTTATTTTAGTATCTCATCAAAATGAAATTTTGTTTGAAGTTCATTCAATCAGTTCTATTTAATGAATTCCCCTCTTGTTTTTTTATTTGTCCACTACTTCTTATACTTAGAATGTTTCGTAAAAAAGTAAAAAAGGGGGTCTGGTAAATCTGGAAAAAAAAAAGACTAGGAATATTTGAAAAAGAGGATCAAGAATCTTTACTCTTCGGCACAAGAAGAGGGTGTAGCAAATTCCCTTTCTTGTGCCGAAGGCTGGTAAGAGGAAAAATCCCCTTGATGTCAATAAATCCGCAAGTCTAGAAATTCATTTCAGCCAATTGAACCTTCTCGAACTGTTTCTTTTTAAGAACCAAAAAAATTTGTGCCAAAATAACGGATGCCAAGAAGAATAAAAGGCCTTGGACGCGTACTGGATCTTGAAGTACTATTTCCGTATCCCCCTGACCAAATCCGCCCACATTAGGATTACTCGTTAATGGTTGATCAAATTTCACGGATTCGCCCTCTGAAATAAGAAGTTCTGGTCCTGGGGGGATAATATCCACCACTTGACGTCCATCCGGGTCTGTTATGGTTATTTCATATCCCCCCTTCTTTTCTTTTCGTATAATTTTGCTTACTATACCCGCTGCTGTAGCATTATAAACTGTATTGTTACTCTTGCTCCCGTCAGGATAAATCTGACCCCTTCCCCTGTTCCCGCCTACGTATATAGGATATTTTAAGAAGTGGACATCTTTCTTAGTAGCGGGGTCAGGGGAAAGAATAGGAAAGGCAATTTCACTATATTTCTGACCGGGGACAGGGCCTATCACAAGAATATTTTTTTTATTAGGGCCATAGCTCTGAAAAGACAAATTTCCTATCTTTTCCTTCATCTCGGGAGAAATACGATCGGGGGGGGCTAATTCAAAACCTTGCGGTAAAATAAGAACAGCCCCTACATTCAACCCCCCTTTTTTACCATTAGCAAGAACTTGTTTCAGTTGCATATCATAAGGAATTCGAACAACCGCCTCAAATACAGTATCAGGAAGTACCGCTTGCGGTACCTCAATATCCACGGGCTTGTTAGCTAAATGACAATTGGCACATACAATACGCCCCGTCGCTTCTCGTGGATTTTCATAACCCTGCTGTGCAAAAATGGGATATGCATTTGAAATGGCCGTCTGAGTTATGATATATATCATGAGCGATACGGAAATAGATCGAGTAATCTGTTCCTTTATCCAAGAAAAAGTATTTATAGTTTCCATGGTTCAATCGTTGATACCAAAATTTCTACAATAGGTGGGGTAAGTCGCTAGTATAGTTCCCTATCCACGATTCTGTTAGTTACTGGAATAATAATAATTTTACTGGTTACTGGAATAATAATAATAATAATATAGGATGAATCCTGAAGATGGGTAAAACTAGAAAGCATAAATTTTCAACGCTTTATTTATGTACAACTCCAAAGTTGCAAACCTTAATATGAGTGGATCCGTTATCAGTCATTCATTGAATGATAAATAACTACAAGTGACGGAGATACGCGATTTAAATAACGGAAAATCCAATATTTAAAAACTGTATCAAGAATGACTGGAAAAGTGGAAACAAGACCCGATATGATTTGATCATTCTGAACAAATCCAAAATCTTTGTAGACAAAGCCAATCAGTAATTCCCAACCGTGGGGTGAATGGAATCCGATACAAAAATCGGTTAATAAAAGAATACAAAAAGCTTTGACCGTGTCGCTTAGGTTATATAGGAATTCCTGGGCCCAAGAGTTAAGAATACCAAGTTCTTCATTACCCAAAATAGAATAACCACTGAGAATAACAAAAGAGATTATATTTATTGCGAAGTGAAAAATCGTATGGATACGATCTTCGTTGTATATCTTGATTAATTGGATCGTTTCTTTTTGTATTCCTATAGTAAGCTTGTGTAGACGTGTCTGCGAGTATTCTTCGATCATTTCGTCCAAGACGAGGAGTTCCTCTAATTCTATGAATTTTTCTAGAATACCCCTTTCTTGAATATCATTCAAAAAAATTTCGGATTGCCCGGCATTCCACCAATTAGTAACCCAAGATTCCAGACTTTTTTGAAATGAGAGAGAAAGCCACCACGGAAAAAATACTATAGATACAAGAGGAGGAAATGCTTTCTTTTTTGCCATTTTTTCATCTGTGAATTGTTAATCAACCCACCTCATTCGTCGACTCTATGTGATCGAATCCTTCTTTCACGCATGAGTTCTATACAAGGTATGGAACCTATCAATCTATTTTTTTTGTGATTTTTTGATTAGTCTTTCACGTTCAATCTCGAAAGACTAGAGAAATTGACTACAAATCAATCCATTTCGAATGAAGAAATACTAACAAAATAGAGTTTCCTGATATCTCAATTGGAAAAAAAAATTCGAAACAACTGTCTCCTTTCAATGAATGACTGAAAGAAACGCTTTAAGTAATGAATATTAATCCAATTTTGAGACGAAAGAATCCACAATACCCAATATTTCAAAAAAAAATTCACTGATTGCCCACAGACAGGAATAGTAGAATAACTGAGGGAAAGATATTCCAATACTCATCAAAGTAGCAAAACAAGCCATAAATTGGCTAATTATCATTATTAAGAAATATAAATTAAGAGATCGAATTGTTATTTTTGTCTTGGTTATTAAGGAACACAAAAGAAAGGAGAAACTAAAACGTCGAGTGACAAAACTAAAGAATTTCGTTTTGTAGTTGTTCCGCCCGCTTTGGCTCGAATGACCCTTCTTATGAAACTTCACTTAGGTTGTTTTATAGAAATGAAAAGGATTCTTGCATTTTTCCCTCAAAGCACCCATCTCCAATTTTTTTTTTTTCAAAATACTTCAATTGGTACACCCAAGAAATAGGCCAATGCAGCAGCTTTTTGTTCAATAGTCAAATTCTCATCAGTACGAGTTAAGGGAATGGCCCCCTGGCCCCGGATGTTCATATAAAGATAAAGGACAGGACGGGCATAAATACCCTCTTGAACTTTTATTCTAATGGACTGAATATCTTTTATAAGGAATCGGAGGAATATGCGACGATTTTTTCCAGGAAATCCCCACCGAAAAATGCACACTATGCCTTCCTTTCTATCGAATCGATCATAACCGCTGCCTACATTCCAGAAAATTGTGCACCACAAATAAGAACTAATAAAGAGACCCGCGATTCCGTAGAAAGACATCACGATACCTTGGGGAACAAAAATGATTTGCTGAGACGGAAAAAAAGATATCAAATTTCTACCAAGATAACTGGAAGTTCCAACCAATAAGAATCCTAATGAACCTAAAAAAAGGATAAAGGCCCAGCAGAAATTACTTATTTTTCGAGACTCCACTATAAGTTCTATCCATATATGTTCTGATCGCCAATTCATACTTGATCCGATTATTGGAATTGAGGGAAACCCTCCAATTAATGTGACTTTAGCTTTTTTTGTTTTGTTTCCGAAGTAACGCTCATCAACTAGCACTAGTTTAATGTGAACCTTTAGGAGTAATTCATCAAATTACTTAGATCTAATCTAAACTTAAATAATAACATACCCTTCATACGATTCCACTAGACATATAGATCCGAGGACTTTTTATTTCAGCCATCTAGCGATCCCGGTCGATTTGAAAACCGCTAGAATTCATTTACCCATATATTATTATTATGTTTATACAGGTATAAGATTATTATGTTTATACAGGTATAAGAGTCCTTTACTTTATGTCTTTATGTTCGGCAGAAATCACATGTTATATCATATTTCGCTAAATAGATATAGATATCTGTGTTAGTTATGATGCAAGTCTAAGTTTTTGAAAAGAAGCAATGGGGTCCGTCAGGTCTAAACAATCTTGTTTTCTTGAACATGAAGAGATAAAGAAGCCATTGCAATTGCCGGAAATACTAGGCCTACTAAAGGCACAAAAAAAGCGGGAAGGTTCATAGAATGGGTACCTCGATTTATTGTTCGTACCTGTTATTATTATTTATAAATAAAGATATCTTATAATAATTATAATTAAGAATAATAATTATAATTAATATAATTAACAATTTTCATTATTATTTAACTTTCCTACTTCAATTCTTAGTATAGATCTAAGTATCTATATATCTATATTATTAATTATTAAGCATTATTAATTATTAAGCGAGGATATAGAATAAAACCTAAGTGAGGATATATAATAAAACGTAGATCTAAATAAATGAACTTATTCATCTTTGTACAATTAGATGTTAGGTCACCAAACAAAATACCAAAATACCTATTTCCTTTAATTCCGAATACACTAACTACTCCTTTGCTACAAATAATTGAACTTAGCACTCTATTTGGTTTTGATTTTCATTTTTAGGCCAAGGAAGGAAACCTTTCACTTTTTCAAAGGCAAACCTTTCACAGGAAGGAAACCGTGGAGCTTAAATAACTCAGTCAGAACAATTTTTAAAAAATTTCGTGGTACGATTAGGTCGAATGATCCCTTATCGAATAAATTTTCAGTCTCTTGCGCACCTTCAGGTACTTCGATATTCAATAATTGTTCAATTATTCTTTTACCCGCAAAAGCAATGTAAGCATTGGGTTCGGCAATAATGATATCACCCAACATACCAAAACTAGCCGTCACCCCACCAGTAGTAGGAGATGCAAGGATTGATATATAAAACAACTTTTTATTTAATTGAGAATCATATAAAGTAGACGATATTTTAATCATTTGCATCAAGCTCACACTTCCTTCTTGCATGC